AGAAAAGCCAAACGTGTAGTGATTTTTACTGATAACCGGGGAAATACCGATCCTAATAATAAGGATACTAATAATTCTAATAAAAGAGACGAAGTAGCTTTGATACGATATTCGCAACAATCTGATTTTCGTCGAGACATAATCAAAGGTTCAATGCGAGCCCAAAGATGTAAAACAGTTATTTGGGAACTTTTTCAAGCAAATGCACATTCTCCGCTTTTTTTGGACAGAATAGACAAATCACACCCTTTTTTTTTTGATATCTCCGAACTGATAAAACTCATTTTTAGAAATTGTATAGGAAAGGGAGCAGAATTAAAAATTTCAGATTATACAGAAGAAGAAATAAAAGAAAGGGAAAAAAAGGAAAAGGACAAAAAAGAAGAGAACAAAAGAAAAGAGAAAGCGCGGATAGAAGTAGCAGAAGCCTGGGATACCATTCCATTTGCTCAAGTAATAAGAGGTTCCATGTTAATAACTCAATCGATTCTTAGAAAATATATTATATTACCGTCATTGATAATAGCTAAAAATATTGGCCGTATGCTATTATTACAATTTCCTGAGTGGTCTGAGGATTTAAATGAATGGAATAAAGAAATGCATGTTAAATGCACCTATAATGGTGTTCAATTATCAGAAACAGAATTTCCGAAAAATTGGTTAATAGACGGTATTCAAATAAAGATGCTATTTCCTTTCTGTCTGAAACCCTGGCACAGATCTAAGCCACGGTCCTCTCATATAGATCGAATCAAAAAGAAAGGACAAAAAGATGATTTTTTTTTTTTAACGGTTTGGGGAATGGAAGCTGAACTTCCTTTTGGTTCTCCCCAAAAACGGCCTTCCTTTTTTGAACCCATTTTTAAGAAACTCGAAAAAAAAATTGGAAAATTGAAAAAAAAGTATTTTATATTTCTAAAAGTTTTAAAAGAAAGAACAAAATTTCTAAATATCTCAAAAAAAACAAAAAAATGGATTATCAAGGGCATTCCGTTTTTAAAAAAAATAAAAAAAGAACTCTCAAAAGTAAATCCAATTCTATTATTTAGATTGAGAGAAATATATAAATCAAGCGAAACTAAAAAAAAAAAAGAAAAAGATTCTATAACCCGCAATCATATAATTCATAAATCCTTTAGTCGAATTCAATCTACATATTGGACAAATTTTTTACTGACAGAAAAAAAAATGAAAGATCTGACTGATAGAACAAGCACAATCAGAAATCAAATAAAAAGAATTACAAAAAATAAAAAAAAAGTGACTCCAGAAATAAATGATAGTCCTAATAAAACAAGTTATAATGCTAAAAGATTCGAATCACCAAATTGGCAAATATTAAAAAGAAGAAATACTCGATTAATCCGTAAATTACATTATTTTATAAAATTTTTCACTGAAAGGATATCTGCGTATATCCTTCTATCTATTATTAATATTCCCAGAATTAATATACAACTTTTTGTTGAATCAACAAAAAAAATGATTGATAAATCCATTTACAATAATAAAAAAAATAAAAAAAGAATTAATAAAACAAATCAAAATAAAATTCATTTTATTTCGACTATAAAAAAGTCACTTTATAATATTAGTAATAAGAATTCACAGAATTTTTTTGACTTATCCTCCTTGTCACAAGCATATGTATTTTACAAAATATCACAAACACAAGTTCTTAACTTGTATAAGTTAAGATCTATTCTTCAATATCACGGAACGTCTTTTTTTCTTAAGACTTCAATAAAAAATGATTTTGGAAAACAAGGAATAATTCATTATGAATTAAGACATAAGAAACTTCGGAATTCTGGAATAAATCAATGGAAAAACTGGTTAAGAGGTCATTATCAATACCATTTATCTCAGATTAGATGGTCTAGATTAATAGCAGCAAAATGGAAAAATAGAATCAATAAATGTCGTACAATTCAAAATCAAGATTTAAACAAAGAGAATTCATATGAAAAAGACCTATTAATTCATTACAAAAAACAAAACGATTACGAAGTATATTCATTACCAAATCAAAATGAGAATTTTCAAAAATACTATAGATATAATCTTTTATCTTATAGATCTATTAATTATGAAAATAAGAGGGACCCATATATTTATGGATCACCATTCCAAGTAAATAAGAATCGAGAGAGTTTTTATAATTACAACACACATAAACATAAGGGCAAATTTTTTGATATACTAGGGGATATCCCTATCAAAAATTATTTAGGAAAAAGTGATATTATGTATATGGAAAAAAATCTGGATCGAAAATATTTTGATTGGAAAATTCTCCATTTTTGTCTTAAAAAGAAAATCGATATTGAGGCCTGGATCAAGATCGATACCAACAAGAATAAAAATACTAAAACCGGGACTAATAATTATCAAATAATTGATAAAATTGATAAAAAAGATCTTTTTTATCTTACGATTCCTCAGGATCAAGAAATCAATTCACCCAATCAAAAAAAAATATTTTTTGATTGGATGG